ACGATGGAATCGTCCATTGCGATATATAAAAAATGATCATTTGGAAAATGCGGTAAGAAATGAAATGTCACAATATTTTTTTTATACATGTAAAAGTGACGGAAAAGAAAGAATATCTTTTACATATCCACCTAGTGTTTCTATTTTTATCGAAATGATACAAAGAAAGATATCTTTCTTCACAATACAAAAACTCTCTTCTGATCAATTGTATAATCATTATCATTTGAGTTCTATCAATGAACACAAAAGAAACAATTTAAATAAAAAATTGATAAATAGAGTTCAAATACTAGATAAAGGAAAAATTATTGAAGATATACTTGAAAAAAGGATTCGATTCTGTAATGATAAAACAAAAAAAAAATATTTACCAAAAACATATGATCCTTTTTTAAACGGATACTATAGAGGAAAAATAAAAATAAATTTTTCACTCTCAATGCTAAATGGAACGTTGAGAAAAAACGATAGAGCAAAAATTTGGATAAATCAAATCCATAATATAATTCTTAATAATAATTATTGTAAAAAAGAAGATCAAATCCATTTAGTTAATAAAAAATTGTTATCAAAAGAAATTTGTAAAATAGTTCCTCGAGAATCATATAAATTAATTGACAATTTAGAACAACAAGACGAAGAATACGAAGAAAGTATAGTGGAGGATTATGATATTCTTTCACGAGAAGCCAAACGTGTCGTACTTTTTTATGGTAACCTACCAAATGGAAATAGTTATATTAATACAAAAAATACCGATAACCTTGATTATGATCAAGTAGATGAAGTGGCTTTGCTAGATTATTCACAAGAATCAGATTTTGATCGAGACATAATCAAAAGTTCTATGCGCCCTCAAAGACGTAAAACTATTGTTTTGAAACTTTTTCAAGAAAACGTACATTCACCCCTTTTTTTTGACAGAATATGCAAACCTTTTTTTTTTTCTTTTGATCTCCTCAACCTGATGCAAATTTTTTTAAAAAAGTGGATACGAAAAAAGAACGAATTCAAAATATTAGATTATACAAAGGAAAATACACGAGAAAATGAGAAAAAAGAAGAGAACATAAGAGAAAAATGGGAAAGTAGAAAAAGAAAGGAAAAAATACGTATAGAAATAGAAGAAAACGAGGATAGTATTCTGTTTGCTCAAGTAATAAGAAGTTCTTTCTTAATAACTCAATCAATTATTCGAAAATATATTGTAATACCTTCATTGATACTAACAAAAAATCTTATCCGTATATTATTATTAGAATTGCCTGAATGGTCCGAGGATTTCAAAGATTGGAATAAAGAAATCCATATTAAATGTACCTATAATGGTGTTCCAGTATCAGAAAAAGAATTTCCGAAAAACTGGTTAACAGAGGGTATTCAGATAAAGATCCTATTTCCTTTTCGTCTTAAACCGTGGCACCGATCTAAGCTACAATCTCCTAAAAAAAATTCAACGAAAAAAAAAGAACAACGACAACAAAAAAAATTTTGTTTTTTAACAGTTTTAGGAATGGAAGTTGAATTTCCTTTTAGTTCTCCCCGAAAACTACTTTTCTTTTTTGAACCCATTTTTCAAGAACTTAAAAAAAAAATGAAAAAATGGAAAAAGAAGCATTTTCAAATTAGAAAATTTTTTAAAGCAAGAACAAACTTGCTTTTTCTAAAAGAACTACTAAAACAATTCTCCAAAATAACGAATTTAAATAAAAAACGAATAAATAGAGAAATACCAATATACCTGTCGAATGAAGCTAAAAAAGAAAAAAAATTGAGAATTAGTAATAAAATAATTGATGAATTGTCTATTCCTCTTCGATCTATTGATTGGACAAAGGATTCATTTAGAGAAGAAAAAATCAAAGATCTGATTGATATAACAAACACATTAATAAATAAAACAGACACAATTATAAAAGAAAAAAAAAAAGAGTTTAGAACTTCAAAGAAAAATATTAGTCCTAACAAAACAAGTTCTGATCATAAAAGATTACAATCAGCCAACCTAAAATGGAAAATTTTGAAAAAAAGAAATATTGAATTAATTCGTAAATTCCACCAGTTTATCAAAGTTTTGAATGAAAAGATATATATATATATCTTTTTAGGGATGATTAATATCCCGAGAATTAATGCACAACTTTTGATTGAATCAATAAAAAAAAAAAAATACATTTCCAATAATGAAGAAAATCAACAAATAATTGATAAAACAAATCAAAATATAACTCACTTTGTTGAAACTATAAATAAATCAGTTTTTTATATTAATAATAAGAATACAAATCTTTTTTTTGATTTATCATACTTGTCTCAAGCATATGTATTTTTCAAATTATCACAAACCGAAGTTATTAACTTATCTAAGTTAAGATCCATCTTTCAATATCACGGAACATCTATTTTTGTTAAGAATGAAATAAAAGATTATTTTGTTGAAGTCCAAAGAATATTTCATTCCGAATTGAAACAAAAGAATTTTAAAAATCCTGGAATGAATCAATCGAAAAACTGGTTACAAGGTCATTATGAATACGATTTATATCCGATTAAATGGGCCAGATTAATACCTAAAAAATTTCGAAATAGAGTCAATGAAGGTCATATGTTCAAAAATACGTCTTTAACAAAATGTGATTCCTATGAAAAAAATCGCTTAATTCAGTATAAAAAAAAAAATTATTTTGAAACATACTACGCATTACCCAATCAAAAAGATAATTTAAAAAAAAACTATATATATAATCTCTTATCATATAAATCTATTAATTACGAAGATAAAAAAGATTCATATATTTATGGATTACCAGTACAAGTAAATAATAAGAAAAAAATGGATTATATTTACAATAACGATAAAAAAAAATTATTTGATATGCTAGAATGTATCCCTATCAATAATTATCTAGTAGAAGATAATATTATACCTATTAATAAAAATTCGGATAGAAAATTTTTTGATTGTGAAATTGTACATTTTGGTCTTAAAAAGAAGACCTCAATATCGTCCTGGATCAATATTACGGCGGGTACCAACAGTAATAAAAATACTAAACCTGGGGTTTATAATTATAAAATTTTCGATAAAATTGATAAGAACGTTTTTTTTGATTGGATGGGAATGAATGAAGAAATAGTAAGTTGTTCCATATCGAATTTTGAACTTTTGTTCTTCCCAGAAATTGTAAAACTTTATAATGCATATAGGATTAACCCGTGGATCATACCAATTAAATTCTTTTTTTTTAATTGGAATGTAAATCATACTTTTAGTAAAAATCTCATTGGAAAGAAAAAAAAATATATTTTTATATCATCAAATGAACAAACTCTTGAATTTGAAAAACAAAAAAATCAAGTCGAAAGAGAATCCGTGGCCCAAGAGGATCTTGAATCAATTATGTCAAACCAAGAAAAATATGTTCAAGAAGAGTATGCAGAATCAGATCTGAAAAAACGTAGAAATAAAAAGGACTACAATCAAAATACGGAAGTAGAACTTGATTTCTTACTAAAAAGATATTTGTGTTTTCAATTAAAATGGAATAATTCCTTATCCTTAAATCAAAGAATGATCAATAACATAGACGTATATTCTCTCCTGCTTAGATTAAGAAACCCAAGAGAAATTGCGATATCCTCTCTTCAAAGGGGAGAAATTCGTCTGGATATTCTTATAATTCAAAAGGATTTAACTCTTACAAAATTGATCAAAAAGGGAATATTGACTATCGAATCAGTTCGTCTATCGGTAAAAAACGATGGACAATTTATTATGTATCAAACTATAGGTCTTTCATTAGTTCATAAGAATAAATTTCAAAGAAACCAAGAAAAAAGCTATGGGGATAAGAATAGTTTTGATGAACCCATTGCAATACATCAAAAAGGGACTGAAAATAGATATAAAAAAAATGATGATTTCCTTGTTCCTGAAAATATTTTATCCTCTAGAGTTTGTAGAGAGTTTAGAATTTTAAGTTGTTTCAATTCTAAGAATGGAAAAAATATCCATAGAAATAAAGCATTTTATAATCCAAATAGAGTGAAAAATAGTGTTCACGTTTTAGATAAAAGTAAACATCTTGATAGATATAATAATAAACTAATTCAATTAAAACTCTTTCTTTGGCCCAATTATCAATTAGAAGATTTAGCTTGTATGAATCGTTATTGGTTTGATACAAATAATGGCAGTCGTTTTAGTATGATACGAATATATATGTATCTACAATTGCAAATTAGTTAATGCGAGATTTTGAAAATATGTGTACTATATTTAGTATCTGAAGAAAAAAAAAAGCATCTCCGTTATCTTACGTTTTGATACAGAATATTACTTTTATTCAATGTAAATGTACAAATTAACCAATAAAATTTTCTTATTGAAATTTGTATTTTCAGTCTAACTATTTTTGTGTGTGTAAAAATATAGCATCCTTTTTATATCTTAATTTATATCCTAATTCCATTTTCAAAAAGGGATTGAGTATTAATTAATAATGTATTTTATTTGACAAAAAGAAAAATAGAAATTTTTTGAAATACAAAACAAAATAGAAATCAGTGACAATGCAAATTGTATATTATTACTCATCAATAAATATAAAATATATATATATATAATATCTAAAACTATAAGGAATTTTTTTTATGATAAAAAACACATTGATCTCCGTTATTTCGAAAGAAGAAAAAAAAGAAAAAAGGGGGTCTGTTGAATTTCAAGTATTAAGTTTCACGAATAAGATACGAAGACTTACTTCACATTTGGAATTGCACAAAAAAGACTATTTATCTCAAAGGGGTCTACGTAAAATTCTGGGAAAACGCCAAGGGTTACTGTGTTATTTGTCAAAGAAAAATAGAATACATTATAAGGAATTAATTAAGCAATTGGATATTCGGGAGTCAAAAACTCGTTAATTTAAAAAGTAATTTTGAATTATTTGATTTATTAGATATTGAATTTTGTTAGATATTCAATTTGAATCAACTTATTTGTGTTTTCAGCAATTCATGGAAAAATGAATCGAGGAAAAACTTATGACTGGACCAGCTACAAGAAAAGACCTCATGCTAGTCAATATGGGCCCCCACCACCCATCAATGCACGGTGTTCTTCGACTCATCGTCACTTTAGACGGTGAAGACGTTATTGACTGTGAACCAATATTGGGTTATTTACATAGAGGAATGGAAAAAATTGCGGAAAACCGAACAATTATACAATATCTACCTTATGTAACACGTTGGGATTATTTAGCTACTATGTTCACAGAAGCAATAACCATAAATGGACCAGAACAGTTAGTAAATATTCAAGTACCTAAAAGAGCCAGCTATATCAGAGTTATTATGTTGGAGTTAAGTCGTATAGCTTCTCATCTGTTATGGCTTGGCCCTTTTATGGCCGATATTGGCGCACAGACTCCTTTCTTCTATATTTTCAGAGAAAGAGAATTTGTCTATGATCTATTCGAAGCTGCCACCGGAATGAGAATGATGCATAATTTTTTTCGTATCGGGGGGGTCACAGCTGATCTACCTCATGGCTGGATAGATAAATGTTTGGATTTCTGCGATTATTTTTTGACAGAAGTTGCTGAATATCAAAAACTTATTACAAAAAATCCTATTTTTTTAGAACGAGTTGAGGGCGTAGGCATTATTGGTGGAGAAGAAGTAATAAATTGGGGTTTATCAGGACCAATGCTGCGAGCTTCAGGGATACAATGGGATCTTCGTAAAGTTGATCATTATGAGTGTTATGACGAATTTGATTGGGAAGTTCAATGGCAAAAAGAAGGAGATTCATTAGCTCGTTATTTAATTAGACTTGGTGAAATGACGGAATCCATAAAAATTATTCAACAGGCTTTGGAAAAAATTCCAGGGGGACCTTATGAAAATTTAGAAAGCCGATGTTTTGATAGAGAAAGGTATCCGGAATGGAATGATTTTGAATATAGATTCATTAGTAAAAAACCTTCGCCTACTTTTGAGTTGCCGAAACAAGAACTTTATGTGAGAGTCGAAGCTCCAAAAGGGGAATTGGGCATTTTTCTGATAGGGGATCAGGGTAGTTTTCCTTGGAGATGGAAAATTCGACCACCAGGTTTTATCAATTTGCAAATTCTTCCTCAGTTAGTTAAAAGAATGAAATTGGCCGATATTATGACAATACTAGGTAGCATAGATATCATTATGGGAGAAGTTGACCGTTAAAATGATAATTAATACAACAAATGTACAAGATATCAATTCTTTTTCAAGATTGGAATCCTTAAAAGAGGTCTATGAAATTATATGGGTGCTTGTCCCTATTTTTACTCCTATATTCGGAATCACAATAGGTGTACTAGTAATTGTATGGTTAGAAAGAGAAATATCCGCAGGGATACAACAACGTATTGGACCTGAATATGCGGGCCCGTTGGGAGTTCTTCAAGCTTTAGCAGATGGTACAAAATTGCTTTTAAAAGAAAATCTTCTTCCATCTAGAGGGGATACTCATTTATTCAGTATCGGACCATCCATAGCAGTTATATCAATTCTACTAAGTTATTCAGTAATTCCTTTTGGTTATCGCCTTGTTTTAGCCGATCTCAATATTGGTGTTTTTTTATGGATTGCAATTTCAAGTATTGCTCCTATTGGACTTCTTATCTCAGGATATGGTTCAAATAATAAATATTCTTTTTTAGGTGGTCTACGAGCTGCTGCTCAATCAATTAGTTATGAAATACCATTAACTCTATGTGTATTATCAATATCTCTACGTGCGAGTCGTTAAGACATAAACTTCTCCTATTTTTTAAGAGTTAAAATGAATTGAATAGTTTTCTATTCATTATTTATATTAATGAACTAAAGAACTAAATTAGATAGTTATATGAGTGAAATAGAACAGCTTATAGAAAAAAGAATTCGCAGTAAAAACATTGAGTCTCATTTTCTAGGTATAAGAGTTAAGCGGAAATAAACATAATAAAAAGAGAACTTTTATCCCAAGATTGGTTAATTAATTAACCCGTCTTGAAGCGGACTCAAAAAAAAAAAAGATCAACCCTAGTGAATTTTCACTATTATTTGTATGTATTAGTATACATCTATTACCATAATACGCGCGATTGAAGAAAAATGAGTGGATGGTTAGAAACACCAAAATATGCAAAGGATTAGTAATAGAGATTTTCAAAATTATCCAAAATAAGAGAAGACAAACATTTTTTTCAAAATGGATAATAAAAAAAGAATACTAATTGGGGCTTTAAATTCGTAGAAATGATTAGGCAGTACTCCCCACGATTCCGATCCAGAATATGCTTCTATCTACCCATTAACTAAATGACTATCCAAAACGAAATAATCCCTTATTTCATAAGTTCCCCCTTTTTTTTTTCTAAGAAACAAGAATAGGAACAAAAAAAAAAGATATCTTTTTTTTTCTTTATTGACAAACTAATGGAATGGTTATTTCGTTTTCGTAATTAAAATCGCTGGATTATTTGTATTTCTAAAATAAGTATTTTAGTGAAGAATTAAGTTATTACTCAACGAAGAAAAATTTCAATTTTTAAAGAGGATGAGATCAATTCAGAAGTCATTTTTTTATTTATTATTTTCTTTTTTATTCAAATAAAACTAAAACAGACAGAATTCCATTGATTTAATTTTGGAATACACGATAGATAGATTTTGATACTATATTATCCGACAAAACATACATATCAAGATAAATAATATCGACTAACTCCTTAAATTTATTTATATCTTTTGAGGAGCCGTATGAAGTGAAAATCTCATGTACGGTTCTGTAATAGCGATGAGAACAGTAATGTTATTGGCGACTATAATTATCTAACAGTTCAAGTACAGTTGATATAGTTGAAGCTCAATCAAAATATGGTTTTTTGGGGTGGAATTTGTGGCGTCAACCCATAGGGTTTATGATTTTTTTAATTTCTTCCTTAGCAGAATGTGAAAGATTACCTTTTGATTTACCAGAAGCAGAGGAAGAATTAGTAGCGGGTTATCAAACAGAATATTCGGGTATAAAATTTGGTTTATTTTACGTTGCTTCCTATCTAAATCTATTCGTTTCTTCATTATTAGTAACAGTTCTTTATTTGGGCGGTTGGGATATATCTATTCCGGACATATTAAATTCTTCACTTTTTGAAATAAATAAAGCAGGTGGACTCTTTGTAATGACAATTGGTATCTTTATTACATTAGTTAAAACTTATTTGTTCTTGTTCATTTCTATCACAACAAGATGGACTTTACCCAGACTAAGAATGGATCAATTATTAAATCTTGGATGGAAATTTCTTTTACCTATTTCTCTCGGTAATTTATTATTAACAACTTCTTTCGAACTCTTTTCACTATAAAGGAATATAATGTTTTATATTCACGACTTATCTCAACCAAGAGAAAGAAACAAACATCAAATTATTCATAGATATTACAATATGTTCCCTATGATAACTGGGTTCATGAATTATGGTCAACAAACAGTACGAGCTGCAAGATACATTGGTCAAAGTTTCATGATTACTTTATCCCACGCAAATCGTTTGCCTGTAACTATTCAATATCCTTACGAAAAATTAATAACATCCGAGCGTTTCCGCGGTCGAATCCATTTCGAATTTGATAAATGTATTTCTTGTGAAGTATGTGTTCGTGTATGTCCTATAGATCTACCCGTTGTTGATTGGAAATTGGAAACTTATATTCGAAAGAAACAATTGCTTAATTACAGTATTGATTTCGGAATCTGTATATTTTGTGGTAACTGCGTTGAATATTGTCCAACAAATTGTTTATCCATGACAGAAGAATATGAACTTTCTACTTATGATCGTCATGAATTGAATTATAATCAAATTGCTTTGGGTCGTTTACCAATGTCAGTAGTTGACGATTCTACAATTCGAACAATTTCTAATTCTACTGAAATTCCAATAAAAAAGAAGTAAATCCCTTGATTAAATGGTAATTAGAAATTACTCAATTTCTGTTTTAATCTAAAGGAATGAGGTTTCTTTCGTGTTCTTTGTTTGGTCACTAACAAAAAAGAAAAATTTTTGATTAATCAAAATTGCAGCTTTTTTTGGATTGAAAATATATTAATAATTGAAAAAAAAAAAAGATATTAATAATATCTGGAATTATTTCAAAATACATAATTTCGAAATAATCTTTTTCATATAAAAAATGAAGTGAATCCAATAAAAGTACATAGATTAATTCACAACCTTTCAGATTAAATTACGAATTGATCAACAATTTTTTTTCCTGGTCGAGTCAATAAGTTCATGAAAAATATTTCTATTTATTTATTATTGTACATATAATGGATTTGCCTGGACCGATACATGATTTTCTTTTAGTCTTGTTGGGATCAGGTCTTATATTAGGAAGTATGGGTGTCGTATTACTTACCAACTCAATTTATGCTGCTTTTTCATTGGGACTGGTTCTTGTTTGTATATCTTTTTTTTATATTTTATCAAACTCCCATTTTGTAGCTGCTGCGCAACTCCTTATTTATGTGGGCGCTATAAATGTTTTAATTATATTTGCTGTGATGTTTATGAAGGGTTCAGAATATTCCAAAGATTTTAATCTTTGGACCATTGGAAGTGGAGTTACTTTGCTGGTTTGTACAAGTATTTTTGTTTCACTAATGAATACTATTCTAGATACGTCATGGTATGGGATTATTTGGACTACAAGATCAAATCAGATTCTAGAGCAAGATTTGATAAGTACTAGTCAACAAATTGGAATTCATTTATCAACAGATTTTTTTCTTCCATTTGAACTCATTTCAATAATTCTTTTAGCTGCTTTGGTAGGTGCAATTGCCGTGGCTCGCCAGTAATTAATCTTTAGAACTAGCAACTGCAATCTAAATACTAAAAAAACTTTGTTCTAGGTTATCACACCCATACCCTTTCTTTACTTTAATTAAGTATATTTTTGAAAATTGTTTCTATCTAAATTCTTTTTTTTTATTCGATCTATTACCAATAGATTTCCCTTGTTCTGTACTTTTTTTAGTCAATCGAATTGAATTTTTAAAATTGTTACTTATATTGAAATGAATCGAAATTGATAAGGAGTTGGTCAATGATGCTAGAACATGTACTTGTTGTAAGTGCCTATTTATTTTGTATTGGTATCTATGGATTGATCACAAGCCGAGACATGGTTAGAGCCCTTATGTGTCTTGAACTGATCCTGAATGCAGTTAATATAAATTTGGTAACATTTTGTGATTTTTTTGATAGTCGTCAATTAAAAGGTAATATTTTCTCCATTTTTGGTATAGCTATTGCAGCCGCTGAAGCAGCTATTGGACCAGCTATTGTTTCGTCAATTTATCGTAACAGAAAATCAACTCGTATTAATCAATCGAATTTGTTAAATAAGTAGTCTTCATTAGATAAATGATGATATTCATCAAGTTGAATTATCTTTTTATCCGTAGAATAGGATACATAATGTATGACGAAAACGTAAGAAATTAAAGTATCTTGGCCTTATCGCATGATTCAATCTCATAGTAAGTTTAGATTGATTAGATAAATTATAAAAAATTATTGATTCATCTGGTATCTAAATAATGATTAATTTAAAGCTTTATTACTAGATTGAAAATTGATGATGTTCAAAAATTTATAGATCCAATGTCACATTCAGTAAAGATTTATGATACATGTATAGGGTGTACTCAATGTGTCCGAGCTTGCCCCACGGATGTATTAGAAATGATACCTTGGGACGGATGTAAAGCTAAGCAAATTGCTTCTGCTCCAAGAACAGAAGACTGTGTTGGTTGTAAGAGATGTGAATCCGCTTGTCCAACGGATTTCTTGAGTGTTCGAGTTTATTTATGGCATGAAACAACTCGAAGCATGGGTCTAGCTTATTGATACATGCGAGAAAACCATACTTGAATACATTTGATTTTTTTTTACTGACAACAACTCGTGCTCAAAATATATATATTTTGAGCACGAGTTGTTCTAGTCCAAGTGTATCTTGTTTTTACTACGAATTATTTTCCTTGGTTAACAATAGTTGTAGTTTTGCCAATATTTTTTGGTTCCCTACTTTTCTTTCTCCCTCATAAAGGAAATAAGGTCATTAGGTGGTATACAATATGTATATGCTTTTTAGAACTCCTTATAACAACCTATACATTTTGTTATCATTTTGAATTTGACGATCCATTAATTCAATTGACAGAGGATTATAAATGGATCCCTTTTTTGAATTTTTACTGGAGATTGGGAATAGATGGTCTTTCTATAGGACCTATTTTACTGACAGGGTTTATCACCACTTTAGCTACTTTAGCGGCTTGGCCAGTTACGCGGAATTCTCGATTATTCCATTTCCTAATGTTAACTATGTATAGCGGTCAAATCGGATCATTTTCTTCTCGAGATCTTTTACTTTTTTTTCTCATGTGGGAATTCGAATTAATTCCTGTTTATTTACTTCTATCGATGTGGGGAGGAAAGAAACGTTTGTATTCAGCTACAAAATTTATTTTGTACACTGCAGGGAGTTCTATTTTTTTGTTAATGGGAGTTTTGGGTATTGGTTTATATGGTTCTAACGAACCAACATTCAATTTTGAAACATCAGCTAATCAATCGTATCCTGTCGCACTGGAAATAATATTTTATATTGGATTTCTTATTGTTTTTGCTGTCAAATTACCGATTATACCCTTACATACATGGTTACCAGACACACATGGAGAGGCACATTACAGTACTTGTATGCTTCTAGCCGGAATCTTATTAAAAATGGGAGCATATGGATTAGTTCGCATCAATATGGAATTATTACCCTACGCTCATTCTATATTTTCTCCCTGGTTGATCATAGTAGGGATAATTCAAATAATCTATGCAGCTTCAACATCTCCTGGTCAACGTAATTTAAAAAAAAGAATAGCTTATTCTTCCGTATCTCATATGGGTTTCATAATTATAGGAATTGGATCTATAAGTGATGCAGGACTCAATGGATCTATTTTACAAATAATTTCTCATGGATTTATTGGTACTGGGCTTTTTTTCTTAGCGGGAACAGGTTATGATAGAATACGCCTTGTTTATCTTGACGATATGGGAGGAATGGCTATACCAATTCCTAAAATATTTATGACTTTCAGTATTTTATCGATGGCTTCCCTTGCATTACCGGGAATGAGTGGTTTTGTTGCAGAACTAATAGTCCTTTTTGGAATTATTACCAGCCAAAAATATCTTTTAATGACAAAAATATTAATTCTTTTTGTAATGGCAATTGGAATGATATTAACTCCTATTTATTTATTATCCATGTTACGCCAGATGTTCTATGGATACAAACTTTTTAATGTTCAAAATTTTTCTTTTTTTGATTCAGGACCGCGAGAGTTGTTTGTTTCGATCTCTATCCTTTTACCAATAATAGGTATTGCTATTTATCCAGATTTTGTTTTATCACTATCAGTTGATAAAGTTGAAGCTATTTTAGCTAATTATTTTTATAGATAATTTTCTTTACATAAACATAAAAATAAATAAATAAACCAGCAATACAATATTGAAATAATAATGATTTAAAAAGGAATTTGTTGTAGAAAATAAGTGAAAAAAAGAAAAATGAATTGGACTTCCAACCATATACATTTTTCTTTTCCGAGAACCATTTGAATCAAGTAATGTAGTGATTCAAATGGTTCGCTTTCTCCATGATTTAGACAAATTTTTCTTATATATATACTGCTCTATGTTTAGATTCGTTAGGTCCTTTCTTCAATTCAATTAGATGTTTAATGTAAATGAACCATAACTATGTAGCCCTATCCCTAATAAATTGACCCCAAAATAGCATATCCAAATTATAAGAAAACCCATAGAGGCCACAATTGCAGAATTTATACTTTCAAAATTTTTATTTGTTCTAATATGTAAATAAATTGCGAATATGGTCCAAGTAATAAATGCCCACGTTTCCTTTGGATCCCAATTCCAATACGATCCCCATGCCTCATTAGCCCATACTGCTCCTGAAAGAATACCTATGCTTAAAAAGATAAACCCTATACTAATAGTACGATAACTCCAATGATCTAATTGATGAATCAATTGAGACTTGTAATAATTATTAGAATAAAATAAATAAGTGTTTTTTAAAACATTGTTTCCGTCGTTCACGTATTGGATCTCACTCAAGGAAAATGACTTATTTAAAAAAGAACTGTTTTTACCAAAAATTTTTATGACTTTTTGAAATGTAATGACTACAAGAGCTAATGAAAATAATGATCCACATAAAAGAGATGCATAACCCAATACCATCATACTTACATGCATCATTAACCAATGAGATTGAAGAGCCGGGACTAATATTTCTGATTGATGCATGTAAGTTAAAAATATTGAAGTAGAAAAACCTTGAGTAAAAATAGTACTTGGCATGGTTATTGAACTTAAACTAAAATAGTTTTTATTTTTTTTGAAATACGTAACCATATGAATAATGGAAAAACTCCATGAAAGAAATAGTAATGATTCAGATAAATCACTTAATGGTAAATGTCTCAAATAAATCCAACGACTAACTAATAATCCAGTTATAAAAAAAAAAGTAGTTATCATTCCTTTTTCTGCGGAAGCATATAGTCCTACAATTTCATCAACTAATAAGGTTATCAAAAGAATTGTAATTACAATTGAAACGACTGAAAGGGATATATGAGTTAATATATGTTCTACAGTTGAAAATATCATAAAAAAAAAAGGGGGGGGGGAGATCTATCAATTATAAAAATAGAAATCGGGAACTGAATTCATTATATTATAGTCCTTATTCTTTTATAATACCTTATTCTTTTATAATATTTTGAATTTATAATATAAAGTGGCATGCCGCTACTCGGATTCGAACCGAGATGCTCTAGCACTGCTTCCTAAGAGCAGCGTGTCTACCGATTTCACCATAGCGGCTTTCTCGAAATCATAATAACTTATTTTGATTCAATTGTCGAGATTGAAAGAATCAATTCAATGTAATATTTTTTAGAAAACCAAAAACTGGATAAAAAAATTTAAGTAAAAAAAAAATTGTATATTTGTATCGCTTACAATTTTAGCATTATGTCTAAGTATTACACTCCAAAAATTGATCGAAATATTTGTATAGCTTTGTATTAATTGTTAAAGTTGTTATTGTGTAAAGAATTTCTCTTACGATTTAGAAAACTTATTTAATTAGGTATTGTTCAGTATTGGGGAAATAGATTATATAATCTAACAAATATTTAATAATATATTTCTTTATAATAATAAAGTTTTTATTTCTATCGGAATTTCCATTGTACCATAATTCAATAAATCTTTTCTAAATTTATAGATATTTTGATTAATATTCTAGTCTCCACATGGAATCCTTTTTTTATCACTTCAAATTAGTATAGGATTGCTTATATAAAAAATCCACCTAAACCTAAAGAAGATAAAAAAAAAAAAGATTAAGATAAGAAGAAAGAAATTTTTTAAATTTGGTTAAAAGGAGTAGGGGTAGAGATATATTATATATGGAAATATAAATTTAGGGAGATAATAGTTTAAGACAATAAAAAAAAAAGTTTTCAATTTTATCAACTAATTTCATAATTTGACTAACTTATTCATTTTGAATAAAGAATTTATTACTAGATTTTCTATATTTATATTTATAGAATAAAATATATAATCAAATAAAAATGAAGAAAAAAAAAATTTTGTTTAGGGTCGATGGGGATTCTGATTTTCCCCATCCCAAAAATGAAAGAAAAAACATGCTAAAACTAAAATTAAAGGTAAAACCTTATTTATTCTTTTTTCTTTGAACTTTATTTCTGAAGTTAAGTTTTTTCTTTTTCAAAAAGTATCAGTTTTTTTTTTTAGAATTTAGTAAACAAACTTCTTTTTAGTTTACATACCCTAAAAAAAAAAAAAAAAAAGAATTAAATATAGATCCCATTAGGAAATTCTAATTAAAAAAAAAATTAATTCTTTTTAATTTAACTAGTCTCTTTTTTGATTTAAAAGGGTTCAGATTATTAGAATTTTTCTTTTTTTATTTATTTGATTTGTCGCACAAAAAAACTTTTTGAATTCCCTGTAGAAAGAGATTTTGCTAATGAAAAAGCTTTCAACGCTGCCCAATACCCTTTGTTTTTCCAAATATTTTTACGAATCCGTTTTTTTGATATAGAAGTGCGTTTTTTTGGAACTGCCATTTTAAAATAAAAATAAGTTATTCATTTCTATAGTTGGATGTGAAAGACATATTTTGCTTAAAAAAAAAAATTATTCGTTACTATACTATTTATTTACTATACTATATATTATATATTTGTTCTTTTCATTCGATTCCTTTCATAATCTAAGGATTCTATGAAAATCCATTAAAATATATTATGAGAAACAAACATAAAAGAAAGACAAAAAGTATAATAATAATATTATATTATTGCAAAAAAGAATACAACAAGAAAAGAGTCTAATCGGGTCTGGTCTGGCATTGTCTATTTTCGCCGTCTTCCATTTATATATGAATGGAATATACATGTCATAAAATAGATCTAAAATTTTAAAAACTCAACTGGTAAAGAATATTTTTTTTTTTTTATAAAATTTCATATTTTACTAATTCCTTTAGTAAATCCTTTTATAATTTATTTATGTCAAAGAATTAGTATATATAATTTTTTTTTAATTGAAAAAAAAACCATTCAGTTCAAAAGATAATTGGTTAATGATTTTAAATAAACGAACGAAAAAAAAAAAGAGTTCGGATTTTTTTGGGTTTGGGCAATTCATACAATTTTTTTTGTATAATTATTTGTCCTTCCTCTATAAACCGTGTTCAATAAATAAAAAGTTTTGTAATGCGTAAAAAATAATAATGCAAATTTTTAATTTTCTATATCGTCAGAACAAAAAAAGAAATAGAAGTTTTTACTAAAAATTTAATTTTAGTATATTATGTGAACAATTCTAAGTTCTTGATTGGAAATATTTTAAGTATTTGAAAAAATTAAGAATAATTAAGAATAGAAAATTCTATTAACCTTTTACATATTTTAATTTGTTATTAACTGACCCTTTTCAAAAGAAAAAAAAAAAAAAACAAGTTCGTGAATCAGAAATAATAAATTAGTAAATAGTAACAAAATATTTTTTTTATGGAATATACATATCAATATTCGTGGATCATACCTTTTATTTCACTTCCAGTTCTTATGTTACTGGCAGGGGGACTGTTGCTTTTTCCAACGTCAACAAAAAAACTTCGCCGTATATGGTCTTTTACTGGTGTTTTCTTTTTAAGTATAGTAATGATTTTTTCATTTTATTTATTTATTCATCAAATAAGTAACAGTTATGTTTATCAATATGTATGGTCTTGGACTATCAATAATGATTTTTCTTTAGAGTTTGGCTACTTGATTGATCCACTTACTTCTATTATGTCATTATTAATTACTACTGTTGGGATTTTGGTTCTTATTTATAGTGACAATTATATGTCTCATGATCAAGGATATTTGAGATTTTGTGCTTATATGATTTTTTTCAATATTTCAATGTTGGGATTAGTTACTAGTTCTAATTTGGTACAAATTTATATTTTTTGGGAATTGGTTGGAATGTGTTCGTATCTATTAATAGGTTTTTGGTTTACACGACCTATTGCGTCGAATGCTTGTCAAAAGGCATTTGTAACGAATCGTGTGGGGGATTTTGGTTTATTATTAGGGATTTTAGGTCTTTATTGGACAACAGGTAGTTTTGAATTTCGTGATTTGTTTCAAATATTCAATAACTTGATTTCTAATAATGAGGTTCATTTTTTATTTGTTAGTTTATGTGCCTTCCTATTATTTTCTGGTGCAGTTGCTAAATCTGCTCAATTTCCCCTTCATGTGTGGTTACCTGATGCCATGGAGGGACCTACCCCCATTTCCGCTCTTATCCATGCTGCTACGATGGTAGCAGCGGGAATTTTTCTTGTCGCTCGGTTTATTCCTCTTTTCATAGTCATACCTTACATAATGAATATAATAGCTTTGATCGGTATAATAACAGTACTGTTTGGAGCTACTTTAGCTCTTGCTCAAAAAGATATTAAGAGAAGCTTAGCTTATTCTACAATGTCCCAATTGGGTTATATGATGTTAGCTTTGGGTATAGGGTCTTATCGAGCTGCTTTATTTCATTTGATTACTCATGCTTATTCAAAAGCTTTGTTGTTTTTAGGATCAGGTTCCATTATTCATTCAATGGAATTGGTTGTTGGATATTCTCCAGATAAAAGTCAGAATATGGTTCTTATGGGTGGTTTAACAAAGCATGTCCCAATTACAAAATTTTTTTTTTATTAGGTACACTTTCTCTTTGTGGTATTCCACCCCTTGCCTGTTTTT